ATCTTTTCTTTCTTTTTGAAAAGACGTAAATGGTTTTATTTGAAGTAATGAGACTAGTTAAATTATGATATTCGTGGAAAAACAATCGCAAGAAATGCAAAGAAGGAACATCTTTGATCCAACATTGAAGAATTTGAACCAAGATTTCCAGATGGATGGGATGGGGTATTAGTAGATTTGACACATAATCTAAATGTGATAATTTATCCTCTAAAAAGGGAAATATTGAATGAATAGATCGTAAATTCTGATATTTTGGTATTCTCTTTTCTTCAAGAGGAAATCCTAATCGCAACGAGAATGGAATTTCCAGAATGACTCCAAAACCTTCTGATACCATTTGAGAAGAAAAATGAGAAGAAAAAGAATTCTTGTGCCCCCAAAATGCATTTTGGTTAGAATCAGTCACCGAAGAAATCAAAGATTTCTGTTGATACATTCGAATAATTAAACGTTTCACAAGTACTAAACTAGATTTATTGTCAAAACCTAGAATTTCCACAGGTTCATAAAGAATCAAACTATTGAAACTATGATAATGAGCAAGTGAATAAATATATTCCTGAAGGAGTAGCGGATATAGGAAGTTTTGTTGCCAAAATCTATCTCTTTTCAATCTCAATATCCTTGTAATTTTGTCATTTAAATACATTTCTAATGTAACCAAAAAAGGGAGGCACTTATTGTGTTATGAAATGATACATAGTGCAATATGGTCAGAACGGCGTATTTTTTATGTAGTATATTGTTTCTCTGATGCTAAAAAAGTATTCTAGAAGAAAAAACTTATAACTATACTCTAAGAAAATACAAATCTATGATTCCATCATTCTAAAAATGAATTCTCAGAAGATAATAGAGTATAGTGTTCTTATAGATTATGTGCTGTCTATTTTTTACTTGAAAGAATACATACTTTTAGATACTGTTATACTGTACTGTTATATAAATTTATATAAAAAACAGAATGAGAAATTAATAAGTAAAAGATTCTATAAAAGTAAGAACAAATAACGAATAGATACCCCATATACCCCGGAGACAGAGAGTCCAATCTACAGATCTTTTTCCTTTCCCTTTAGATCATATCCAATTTCTTTTTTATTTTCCTTGTGAATCTAAGCAAAATAAAAATAAAAGAAAGAAAAGAGAAAATAATAATTAAGAAACAAGGGGTAAAAATCTTTTATTTTTGCAACCCAATCACTCTTTTGACTTTGGAAAATAAAAAAGAAAAAGAAATTATTCTTTTTATCACTATACTATTTCTTCTACATATCCGTCTCCAATCCACAAGAAAGAATAATTAGGGTTAATAAAAAAAGAATCAAAGGTCTACTCAAAATTCACAAGAGAACCTTTTCCCACATCAGGCACTAATCTATTTTTAACGTATATTTAGTAATTTGATGGGTAATCATTCAAATTAAGAAGGTAAGCTCGTTGCTTTTTTGTCTTACTCAAATTGGAGCCATAAGGCTCTATCCATTTATTCACTAGACCTGAAATACTTTACTGAACTTCAAAATTGTTAGAAGAAAGAAAAATTCTCGTTTTATTTCTCTGATTTCTTTCTATTATGAGTATATATGAGTATATGAGTACTAGAAATATTCTTTATTCTATGATTATCTTATTTTTTTCTATTCTTTTTACGACATGCTTATTTTTCCATTCATTACCTTTCAGGATCAGTCGCGGTCTTATAAACTATACCAAAAGTCTAGACGAATCCCTTCATCCAAATGTGTAAAAGATCATAGTCGCAATTAAAAGCCGAGTACTCTACCGTTGAGTTAGCAACCCAGATCAATATGAAGTGTAGACATGATCGAAATCAAAAATATACAGCAAACTCATTTATTTTACTAAAGCAAAGATCCAATAGGGGAAGAAATGGGGATAAAAAGATCTATTTATATACGATCAAATTATATTTGTTTGAGACGTCATTGTCAATATGAATGGACTCTTTTAGAAGAAAAAAAAAATATCAATAAATTCTAGAGAAAATAGTGATTTCCTTTAATCAAAGATAAAAAAAAAAAAAAAAAAAAAATAAAGAAAGGTACAATACAAATATAAGAAAGATTACCCCCCCTTTTTGGGGGGTTACAAAAAAAAAAAATAAAGAATATGAATAAGAAAAATAATAAAAATAATAATAAAAATAATAATAAAATAAGTTAAGTATTAATAGAACAAACAAGAAAATAAGAAACTTTGAAGAAAAAAGTACAAAAAGATAGGTAATAGTTACCCTATCCTTTTTTAGTAATGATTTTTAGTTATTTATAAAAATCCAAAGAAACTTGAAATTCTCTAAAGAATTCTGCCTTCCTTAAAATAGAATAAACAATTCCTGTAGGTTGAGCACCTTTTTGAAGGAAATATAAAATAGCAGGAACATTGCAATAAGTTTTTTTCTTTATCGGATCATAAAAACCCACTTTTTGAAGATCTCTTCCTTCTCTTCGGGATCGAACATCAATTGCAACGATTTGATAGATGGCTCATTGGGATAGATCTAGATAAGAAATGCCCCCCCTAGAAACGTATAGGAGGTTTTATCCTCATACGGCTCAAGAAAAAAATGATTCTGAAATGGATCCATAAAGAATTATACTGTAATCTGAGACTTTTTTTCTTTCTTTACAGAAAAATAGATTTCATTCGTACTCCTAACTCAAGTTGGGTAGTTTTGAAAGAGTTCAAAAGAAAATCCTTCGAATTTATTGAGAGGTCTCTAACCTATTTTTTTGTCTCCTTTGCATATCTATTGCGTATCTCTTTTTTTTACTCATTCTGATCCAATTATTGAGACAAGTGAAAATAGTGTTTCCTTGTTCCGGAATTTGTTGTCTTTGCTTTGCACTTTGTGAAATCATTAGGTTTAGACATTACTTCGGTGATCCTTACTCCTTTTCAAAAAGGCAGCAACATACCTTTTGTTTTTTGTTCTTTCTATGGATCTTTCTATGGAAAAGGGAAAAATCATACGAAATCTTTCCTACTTTGTAATACACTCTTGATTACATACAACAGTTTTCAAATTTCCACAATTTTCATTTCAAGAATTTGAACCTAAATCTATCAATTTATCAATTTATATAGATATATCCATTTACAAAGTTGGTCTAACTTATTTATATTGATTGTCACTAACCCTAGATTATTTCCCCGATAAATGAATCAATCATTTTTGCTCGAGCTCCATCATATGCTATACCTTTAGATAACATTAGTATCTTTATTTAGCAACCCAAGAAAAATTCAATTAGATTCCTAGCGAAACAAACTATGTCGAGACAAGAGCATCTTCATTTGTCTAGAAAATGGTGGATGTCATAATCCACAGCCAACATGTCCTTCAAGTCGCACGTTGCTTTCTACCACATCGTTTCAAACGAAGTTTTACCATAACATCCCTCTCTTTTATTTTAATTTGGAACCGTATGCAATTGATTCAATATGGAATAATGAATAGTCATTGGTTGAAGCGATACATAATATTATTAGTAATATTTATTTTAAATTTATTTTAAGAATATTCTATTCTAAATATTCTAAACTCAAAAAGAAATGTGTATCCGGAAAAAATTTCACTTAAAATTATCCCATATTTTATCATATGAATAATATCACATGAAAAAATCAGTTTTAAGCAAACTTATTTACATCTTCAACAGATCTTTCGGATAAACTCTTTTTCTTTTCAAAAAAAAAGATATTGCAAACGATCTGGGACGGAAGGATTCGAACCTCCGAGTAACGGGACCAAAACCCGTTGCCTTACCGCTTGGCCACGCCCCATTTTGATTTGGTCTAAGAAAAACTAAGCTAAATATTGGTTATTCGTCAATAACCAACCAAAAGAAATATAGGGCATGTTGGCGCTTAGATTCAATACAATATATATCAAATCCAAAAGATTAATTGATCATTCTTTAGAATTCAATTAAGATATTTTATAAAAATAGAATTCTTATTTGATTGGAGAATGTAAGGAAAGATTCTTGATTGGGGAGAAGTCAAATAAAAGAAGAATTTCTTTCTTTTATCTGCCTTTTTATCTTTTTCCCTCAGAAAAACAACTCAATCCAATCTGATAATTTCTTATCATTTAAATCTCATTTGAAATTTTCAGAACAATAAAAGAATATTTGTTATGTTTAATATCTTGAGTTTAATCTGTATTTGTCTTAATTCTACCCTTTCTTCGAATTCGAGTAGTTTTTTATTCGCCAAATTGCCCGAGGCTTATGCCTTTTTCAATCCAATTGTAGACGTTATGCCAGTTATCCCTTTACTATTTTTTCTATTAGCCTTTGTTTGGCAAGCTGCTGTAAGTTTTCGATAAAAATGAAATCTCTATTCAATCCCTAATTTCTTTGAAAAAAAAAAAAAAAACTTCCTTTTTTTCATCTTTAGAGCGTCATATCAAAAAAGTGTTAGTGTATAGTGTGTGTCGTAAAATAGGAGATCTATTTCCTTAAAAAAGATGATCTTATCTTGGAGATTTGTAATGCTTACTCTTAAGCTATCCGTTTACACAGTAGTAATATTCTTTGTTTCTCTCTTCATCTTTGGATTCTTATCTAATGATCCGGGGCGTAATCCTGGGCGTGAAGAATAAAAAAAGATATGAGATTGGTTTTTACTTTCTTTTTTTCATAGGTAAATGTATAAAGAAATGAAAAAATCGCTAGATAAGATAAAGATAAAAGATTCATAAAATAAAATAATCAAAATTTATTCTACTTCTAAAATATCAATAAAATATCAAGTTATCAAGGGGTCGGAGAGAGGGGGATTCGAACCCTCGGTACGAATAATTTGTACAACGGATTAGCAATCCGACGCTTTAGTCCACTCAGCCATCTCTCCCCATTCCAATGTGATTTTACTTCAATGATTCAAAGCATATTTATTCACTAAAAAGAATACCTTACTTCTTTTATTTTGTATAAAAGTTGAATTTCCCCGGCCTGGTTAAGTAT